GAAATAATCTTTTATTTTCTTTTGAAAAAACGTAAATAGATTTATTCTGAGTAATGAGAAGACTATTCAAATTATGATATTCGTGAAGAAAGAACCGCAATAAATGTAAAAAAGGAACATCTTGAATCCAGCATTGAAGAATTTGAACCAAGATTTCCATATGTATGGGATGAGGTATTAGTATATCTGAGACATAATTTAAATGTGATAATTTGTCCTCTAAAAAGGGAAAAATGGAATGAATTGATCGTAAATTATGATATTTTGGTATTTCTTTTTCTTCGAAATAAGATACTAATCGCAACGAGAATGGAATTTCTACAATAATTGCAAAACTTTCTGATATCATTTGAGAATGAAAATGAGAAAAAAAAAAATTATTGTGGTTGTATCCAACGAATCGATTTTGATTAGAATCATTAACCAAAGAAATCAAAAAATTCTGTTGATAGATTCGAGTAATTAAACGTTTTACAAGTACTAAACTAGATTTATTGTCATAACCAAAAACTTCCACAGGTTCGTAAAAAACCGAACCATTTAACCCATGATTATGAGCAAGTGCATAAATATATTCCTGAAAGAGTAGCGGATATAGGAAGTGTTGTTGCCGAGATCTATCCTTTTCTAAATATCCTTGTAATTCTTCCATTGACTTACATTTTTTCTACTTGAAACAAAAACAGTAGGCATTTCTTGGGTTATCAAATTATACATAGTGCAATATGGTCAGAACAAGGTATGTATTATGTACAAAAAAATATATATACCCCGGAAACAGAAAGTCCAATCAACAGATCTTTTTCCTCTCCCCTTCTATCTAATGGGTTTATCCTCGTTATAATTATTAGAGGTTCAAAAATCTTTTATTTTTGCAACCCGATCGCTCTTTTGACTTTGGAACAAATTCTTTTTGTCAGTATACTGTTTCTTCTACACATTCGTTTCCAATCTATAATAGAGAATAGTTAGGATTTTTAAAAAAATAAAAAAAAAAGAATCAAAGGACCACTCACAGGAGAACCTTTTCCCGCATCAGGCACTAATTTTTTTTAACGTCTAATTAGATCGGGTAATTATTCAAATAAAGAATAGAAGCTCGTTGCTTTTTTTTACCAGAATTGGAGCCGTAGGACTCTATCCATTTATTCACTAAACCCAACTGTCAATGTGAATTTTTTTTGTCTTCCTCCTAAAATAAAAACAAAATTTTGGAATGATCTAGTAAGGATTGACTCAGAATTCTACTAAAAAAAAATAGGAATCTAATAAGAAATTAAGAAATTCCATTTTCTTCTTATTATTACGACATGCTGTTTTTTCCATCCATTACCTTTCAGGATCAGTCGCGGTTTTATAGACTCTACCAATAGTCTGGACGAATTCATTGCTTCATCCAAATGTGTAAAAGATCATAGTCGCACTTAAAAGCCGAGTACTCTACCGTTGAGTTAGCAACCCAGATAAATATGATTTGTAGATACGATCGAAATAAAAAAATAAATGGAATTGCACTGTACAACTACGTCAAAACATTGAACTAACAAGAAATAGAGGAAAGATTTTATGATCAATTCTAAACACCAAAATAGCAAAATGAATGGATCGGATTCAAAAATAAAAAACAACGGATTCCAAATAGAAATATCAAAATTTACAGACCGCCCATTTTCTCAAAATTTTTGATTTTCGTTAAGAAAATACATCTTGCATATGTATAACAGTAAATTCGGCAAACCCATCATTTGACTGAAGTAAAGGAAAACCAAATTAGGGGTCGGAATAAACAGATCCGCTTATCTACGATCGAATTATATTTGTTCGATACAACATTGTCAATATGAATGGAAAACAAATTCAATTGAATTAATAATTAATTAAGTATTGTATTTAAGTATTAAGTAAATCAAATAAGAATTCGTGTTGGATTGGCACAACATAAATAAGAAATTTAGATGAAAAAAAATAAGGAAAAGGTAGAGAAAAAGTATGAATACAACAAGAAAAGAGCAAATTTTGAGTAACTAATTGCCCAAAATAGATACTAGTTACCTTTTCTTTTTTATTTATTAATTATTAAAAGAAATTTTGTTTTTTTTTCTTTATGAAGGTCTTTCTTTAACTTTAAATAATTCTGCCTTCCTTAAAATATCATGAACAGTTCCTGTAGGTTGAGCACCTTTTTCAAGGAAATAACGAATGGCAGGAACATTTAAATAAGTTTGATTCTGTATCGGATCGTAAAAACCCACTTTTTGAAGATCTCTTCCTTCTCTTCGGGATCGAACATCAATTGCAACGATTCGATAGATCGCTCATTGGGATAGATGTAGATAAATAATACCCCCCCTAGAAACGTATAGGAGGCTTTCTCCTCATACGGCTCGAGAAAAAATGATTCTAATATTTCTGTATATTCTGTATATAATGACAAATAGATCCATAAAATCATGAAGTCGACTATAATTTGAGTTATAATTTGAGTCGTTTTTTGTTCTTATTTACAGATACAGAAAAAAAGAAATATCATTCGTACTCATAACTCAAGTTGGGCAATTCTGAAAAAGTGCGAAGGTAACTCTTTAGACATTTCTTGAGTCGTCTCTAACCTCTTTTGTTTGTCTCGTCTCGAATCTATTTTTCTTCTTCATTATAATAAAATTAAATAAAATTATTGAGACAATTGAAAATAGTGTTTCCTTGTTCCGGAATCCTTTCTCTTTACTTTGTAAAATCATTAGGTTTAGACATTACTTCGGTGATCCTTATTCCTTTTCAAAATGGCAGCAACATACCTTTTGTTTTTTGTTATTTCTTTCTATGAATAATACGAAAGATTTATTATAATACACTTTTCATTTTAATCGAAAAAGTTTTACCAATTTCGACAAATTTGACTTTTTTATTTTATTTCAAACTTGTTCGAATTTTAACCCTTCGATTTCGATATTGAGGATATATTTACAAAGTTGGTCTAACTTATTAATTGTTACTAACCCTAGATTCTTCCCCCCGAGAAATGAATCAATACTTTTTGTTCGAGCTCCATTATGTACTATTCCTATTTACCAACCCAACACAAATTAGGTTCCTAGCAAGAACAGAACAAACTATGTCGATTCAAGAGCATCTTCATTCCTATAGAAAATGGTGGATGTAAGAATCCACAACGAATCATGTCCTTCAAGTCGCACGTTGCTTTCTACCACATCGTTTCAAACGAAGTTTTACCATAACATTCCTCTGATTAAATTTCGAACCGGTATGGAATTGATTCAATATGGAATCATGAATAGTCATTGGCTCAAATGAAACAGATTTCTAAAAAAGACGAATAAACGCGTTTACTTAAGTCTTATTTACATCTTCAACAGATTGTTCGGGATGATGAATCATAAAAAGGATCATCCCCCCCTTTTTTTCGAATACATAAATGAAAAAGTAAAGGCCTTTACTTAATAGAATAATAGAATAGATTTTCAATTCCGGAACAAAATAAGTTAGTAACCAAATATAAGCTATTCCGATGACTCGAAAAGGTCGGAAGTCCCTCTATAATATAGATTTTTCACACTTATTCAAGTACCAAGGGTTCACAAAAATGAAGATTCAAAATTCTTTCTTTCATCTGAAAGAGAAAAATCTGAATCAAGAATAAGAGGAATCTAATCTTTTCATATCCATCATATACAACGAACAATTGTTACTGGGAGTAATCATGGATATTTAAAGGATCACAGATCCTTTTGACTTAACCAAGGGAAGGGGCTGCTGTTACTGAAATAGAACAATACAATAATAATACATAATATCTATTATACAGCATACAGACCCATTTTGTTTTACTTCAGATTCAAGAATCTTTCCTCCAATTCCATAAAAATGGAATATATAAATTTTCATCCATCCAATCATTACATTATATTGATTTCCAATTATTCAATTGAATAAGCTAAAATACAAAAAAAGAAAATGGGATCCAGATCAATTTATTTTTCCTATTTTTTCCTTAGAAGTTTTTAGACGAACGATGAAATGCAATTAATACAAAAAACTACGTAATCTTTAGTCTCCACATAAAGTGTGGAATTGGGATACACCATTTATTTTCTTTAGGCTTTCCTTGGGGAATGGAATAGAAAAAAAACTTTTTTTTTTCTATTTCAATTAAGAATGCACCATGTGCGAATTCCCATTTCACGGGTATGGAACACAAGGTTTCCCTAAGTAACTAACTTCAATATGAATATGAGTATGAGCATACTCTGAATGGGAATGATCCACCTCCAATTCTTTTTTGAATTCAAAATTCAAAGAAATATTTTGATTTCTACCCGTACATTGAATTCAGAACAAAGAAGGGGTTGGGTCACACATTATATATATCCAATATCCAAGCAAGATTAAACAGAAAATTGTTAAAGAGAAGAATCTTTCGTTTCTGATGGAGACGATCTGGGACGGAAGGATTCGAACCTCCGAATAGCGGGACCAAAACCCGTTGCCTTACCGCTTGGCCACGCCCCATTTAGATTTATATTCGACACTAATAAAGACTAATATTGGTATTGGTCATTCGTCAATCCCAGCCCAAATACATATGAAATACATTGTTGCTAGGATTCAACACATGTAAATATAGAATCACAAAAAATTATTGATCAAATTATTGATCATTACATAAAATTCAATTAAGATATTGTACGAAACTATAATTCCTTGTATTCTCATTTGAGAATGAAAGGAAAGATTTTTGATTTGGGAGAGTTCGAAGAAAAAGAAGGATTTTTTGACCCGCCTTTTTATTTTTCCTTCATAAAAAGAACTCAACCAAAATCCAATTTTCTAATCTACAAGAATGAAATGTTTGTTATGCTTAATATCTTTAGTTTAATCTGTATCTGTCTTAATTCCACCCTTTATTCGAGTAGTTTTTTCTTCGCTAAATTGCCGGAGGCTTATGCCTTTTTCAATCCAATCGTAGATTTTATGCCTGTCATACCTCTACTATTTTTTCTATTAGCTTTTGTTTGGCAAGCTGCTGTAAGTTTTCGATAAAATTTGGAATACTCTGCATAATTCATGATTTATTCGAAAAAATCAATTCTAAAATAAAAATTGATAAGATCAGATAAGTTTTATATTATGAACCCTCGATTCAAAAATAGAAATTCTTGTATATTGAATTGAATGACCGCGGTGAGAAATTTGGATCAACTTATTTCCTCGTTCTTACATTCCAGTAAACAAGGACTTTCGAAGAACCCACAATATCCAATAACGGATATGGCCAAACATTTTTGGTAATGAAGGAATCAGAACCTTTCTTTTCTTAACCTTTCTTTTCTTATTACCTTATTACAAAGTAGAAAGAAATTTGTTGAAAATTACTTTTTTTTCAAGATTCAAGAAAAGACTTCATTTTGGGGGTGTTATGCAAAAATAACGTATGTGATAAAAAATAGGCAATCTATTTCCTTTTTCCCCAAAAAATAATCTTGGAGATTGTGTAATGCTTACTCTCAAACTCTTCGTTTACACAGTAGTGATATTTTTTGTTTCTCTCTTCATCTTCGGATTCTTATCTAACGATCCGGGCCGTAATCCTGGACGTGAGGAATAAAAAATGTTGAGTTTTCTTTATTTTTTTTTTTTTTTATTCCATACATTTAACATTTACCTATGATGAAAAAAAAAAAGGATCCCATTTTTTCCAATTTGAAAGTCTGAAGTGATCAGAGGGAACGGAGAGAGAGGGATTCGAACCCTCGGTACAAATAACTCGTACAACGGATTAGCAATCTGCCGCTTTAGTCCACTCAGCCATCTCTCCCAATTCAAAATTGCATTTTTTTTTATATGATGTGAAGTAAAAAGATTGAAACAAAAAAAAACTTCGTTTTCTTTTTTTCATTATTTATTAGTAATAATTTATTATAAGATAGGATAAAGTAACGATAATAATATAAAAATATTAGAAATAATATATTTGAATAATATATTCAAAACAAATTTGAAATTCTATATAAAAATGGATAAGATATCTACGAATTTGATCAGTAATTCAATTTAGATAATGATTCGAAACAGAGATCTTATCCCCGATAGAATAGATATAGACAGAATCCCTTACTTCATTTCTTTAATTTTGTAAGAAAGGTTCATTCCCCCGGCCTGGTTAAGTACTGGCCGGGCCATTACATTATTTCTTTTTTTGTTCTGATAAATCATTTCATAGATCAAACAATTTAATTATGTATGATTTGATATCAAATCAAAAATTCTTGGTTGTTATTGAAGCAACAAAGAAAATGTCTATCCCCAGTCCTATGATAGAAGTGCCATTTCTTAGTGATTAGTATTATTAATACTATACTAATAATAAGAATACTATAGAATAAGAATATGAAAGAATATTTTTCACATTCTTATCATTCTTATTAAGTATATAAATATAAGTATTTTTTTCTCAATTTACTTAATTACTAACCGGAAAAGAACACATACATATAACAATTAATATTAAACAATATCAAATAATATTAAACAATATCAAAAATGAAACACACATATGTTATAACATATATAACATAACTCATTTACTTGTTCAAGGGACAAGCTTTATTTTATTTGAACATTTGAAATCCAATTGATCCGATTGATCCCCAAATTCATAGGATCTGGCAGTTGAAGGGGAAGTTGAAAACGAAAAACGAAATGCGGAATTCATCATTTTTATGGTCCATCTTTAAGAAATCCCTAGATTCGGAATGTCAGTAATGACTTCCAGCAAATGAAAAAGATGACTTTTCATTTTATTATATTAATTATAAATTATATATAATTATATTTAAATATTTAATTATATATTATATATATATATATTTAATTTGATTATATATTGTATATATATATATAAATTTATATATAAATTCTATTTCATTATATTATGAATTAGGATCAAGTATGATCAAGTCAAGTTTTATTTAAATAAGCTGCTTTCTATTCTTCGCCTATTTTTTTCAAGTACCTCCAGCGGGACGAAGTGCCAACACTAGAATTTTCATGAGTCTGATGCTATCTTAATTGTATCTAATTCCTTTGCTCATTCCTTTGTTCGACAAAAGGTTCATTCATATATAATAATGGAGATATGTAGCGGGTATAGTTTAGTGGTAAAAGTGCGATTCGTTTGATTAATAACTTAAATAGTTAAGGGATCCTTCGGTTTTTTCATATTCCGATCAAGATCAAAAAAACTTTATTTCTTAAATTGAAAAGGTTGAATCCTTTTTCCCTCAATAGCATATTTGAGGAAGACTATACATTCTCACGATTTATATCCAAGGGTCAATTCGAAATTGAATACAAAATGGGATTATGGAATCGCGAAGCATAATTTTTTTTTATTTCAATTGGATCAAATCTTCCAATTGAATGAGTATGAGTAAAGGATCTATGGATGAAGATACAAAACAAAAGTGTATTTCCAATCGTAAC